AGAGACAAAGGACTGATCTTTGAATAGGAAAAAGAATGGATCTGCAGGGTCCCAAATGAATTGGCTTATTCGAAAAAAGCCTTGTTCTTTGGAAAATCTATCTGGTGTCCGGTACTGCATGGTTCCCCTCTGCAAGAACTCCTCCTCATGCTCTTGAAGCTCATCCTCTTCATGATAAATGCTCCGCTTGCCCCGAAATGATCCGGCCCGATAGGGAAATCCCAATTCAGTGGGCCTTTCAATACAATCAAATAGATTGGTCCAAGGGCGCCATATTCTAGGAGCCCAAACTATGTGATCGAATAAATCCTCCTCCATTTGTTGCGGGTCGATGTCCTCTTCCTCTTCTTCAAACTCCGATTCGTATTTTTCATAGTTTTGAATCATATCTAACTGATTCCTTGGTTCGGACCGAAGAAGTAATGTCACTCGATTATTATCAAACTGACTGCAATCTTTTTCTGTCCGTGAGGATCCCAACAGAGCGCCTTCTAGTTCTAATAGGCCATGAACTAGATCAGAATCATTCTCAGCGAATCTATAAGAAGCGATCCAATTATTTTCATCAGGTCCGGGTGAAGACCAAAGATCTTGAGCGACCAATCCGGCAGAACAATTCAAAAGATAAAGAAGTATCGTTAATTTCTTCATGCTCGTTCCAAGTTCGAAGTACCATTTGTACAAATAAGAATCCCCTTCTTTACATGATTTCTTCTTCATATAGATAGATATAGGATCTACGGGGCAATTACTTAGAAGTACATTTTGTGCAACAGCCCTTCCTATCTGATAGAAAAGGATCCCATGATCCTGAACCGATATTACCTGGGATCGCAAATCCCAAGTTTGTCTATGAAGAGCTGATCTAATTGTATTAGTTTCTATAATTGATTTCTTCTGTGTAATACTAATGGATAGGGCCTCATTGATAAGTGCTGCAAGATCTCGTGCATTGGAACCCATGGTTATGGACCCGAATCCGTTAGTATGGAACATTTTCTTTTCCAAGTGAAACCCTTTAGTATATGAAAGAATGAAAAAGTGCTTTCGTTGTTGTTGAATAAGAAGCCTTCGTATCTTAATGCATGTATTTAATTTATTCGGAGCTATTAGAGCGGGATCCACTTTTTGGGAAATATGAGTCGAACCAATAACAAGAATATTTCTAGTAGAATATCTTTCACAATCTCTGGAGAGATAGTTCTGTAATAGACCGAAGGATCTGTAATTCACATACAGATCATGAATGTTTGGAATCCATATTATGCAAGGAGACATTGCTCTTGCTAATGCGAATCGAAAGGTGATATCGATATAAAATCCGTATATACTCGGCGGCATATCCATAGTTAGCACATTCGTCATATCTAGCAGCTCCGTATCAAGATCAAGGTCATCATCAATATCGTCACTATCATCAATATCGATATCGTCACGATAATCACTATCGTCACTATCACTATCATCAATAAAAAAACCTTCAGGCTTGTAATACGAATACGGAAAGTTGTTCGGAAATATCGTAATGAAAGGAACATGGGAGTTTGTCGCTAGGTATTTGACCAAATAGGATCGTCCAGTTCCTATAGAACCTATCACTAAAATACCCCTAGAAGGGGATAGGGCTAAACGGAGCGAGAAGGGTTTTCCATGAGATGGGAAATGAAAACTATTAGCCCCACACGGGGTTTGTGAATAAGTGATTGTCTGATAATGAGCAAGGAATATCCGTCTTTCTGCTAAACAGGATCTATTGAACTCATAATTCATTAGATACTTTTTATGAATGTCAACTAAGTATCGTAAGTAAATTGATCCCGGTTGTTCAATCATTTGATAACCAGAGTCATTCTTTGATAAATGATCACTATGAGTCAGACTCAATAGAATTTGATCAATCCTTTTTTCTTTTTCGGTCGTTAAGGTGGAGAACTGAACCAAGAATTCTCTTTCTTCATCATCAACCAAATCACTGTTCGCGACCCAGGATTCTATTTTCTCATCAATCCAATCACCGTTCACCCCTTTTCTTTTTCTTATCAATGAATAGATCTCTTTACTTGTACGACTTAGATGTCTCGTATTTCTCGAAAAAGCGATTCGATTGATGGGATTTTGTATGATACTTCTGAGATCGATGAGATTGATATTCAAATATTTCTTCTTAGAACGTATTGATTTGACCCCATAAGCGGAACCACCAACCAATAGCATGTTGCCACCAGAAGCAGAAACCCGTATTTCTTCCAGAAAATCTCCTAATTGTTCCAGAGCAACTAGAAAGAGATTCTTTAACCAGAAAGAATTCAGTTCAGATTCAGATGTAGGATACCTATCCAAAAGTTTTCGCAACTCAATCATGTATGATGGAATCATCAAAGATTTGATCTTTTCTAACTCTGTCTGTAACTCACTAGAGGCTCGGGAAACAAAGAGAAGATGTATGCGAACGAGATATCCAGCAACAAGAAGAAGGAAAAGGATTGAATAGAGGAACTCCCGAGCATTTGTTAATCTCAGATGTGTCCATATCAATGGAACGGGTGACTCATTATTTCGATGAATCGTTTCTTCGGACAGAAGGAGATTCTGTAAACACTTACTCGAAATCTCACTTATCAGACTCGAAATCTTACTTTTCAGAGTCAGAGTCCATTGTGGAAGAATCTTCTGAGGAATTGGCCATGATATATCTGATACATGCATAATATCTCTCAAAACGGATACAAATTTGTGCCTGCTACTTAGTATCCTTAGTATCGGCAATGGTTCTGAAAAAATCTCTAAAAGGGTGGTGAAATTTAGATATTTCCACCCTGTCGAAGTAAGGAACCATGGCATATATGTTTGGAAGAGATTCCATTTTGAGAGATTGAAAAGAGCACTATCTCGTCGAAAGGTTCTATACATCTGCCCTTTCTCAACGCATTTCTTTAGAGAAAGACTCCGTTTTTTTTTCCTCTTTCCAGATGGGAAATCCTTCTCAGAACATGGAGTGTGAATCAAATCCATGTTTGAATTGAAACTGAGATACTCATGCAAGTTCTTCCCTTCTGAATCAGATAGATTCATATCTGAAAGAGGCTGACAATAAGTTCTTTCAAAATGAACTATTTGTTCCTCTGTTAGAGGTGTTGTAGAAATGTCTGCGATCGAGTAAATAGCTCTACGAACGAATGGCTCGGATCGAATTGGAAAATGGAAAAATTTGTACAAGTTATACCTTTCGTCACCACTTTGTGTAAAATCGTTAGGTATAAATATGTCAGATACCTGTGACTCGATTGGCAAAATAGTCTCTCTCTCCCCAAAAATATGTTTTTTTTTACCGACGCACGAAGAAAATATTTTGTTGCGAATGAACAAGATAGTGAGGAATTGTTCATATGTAGGATCATAATTATTGATACGGGTCTTTTCCACATAAAAAGGGAATCTTTTGTTACAATAGAACCAGAAGCGATTTGGATCATTCAAGAATCGAAGTGGATTTGCTTTATAAAAAGAAGATATCAATGAACTTCTATGAAATGGTTTCACGGGATTCAGCCAATTGTCTCGATCATGGAATATCATTGATAAATAGGAATCCGTGTTATCAAAGGATTTCCTGCGATTATTTCTAGTATGGAATGAGTCAATCACCCACTTTGGTATCTTTTTGAAGCAAAATGGTAATCTTGTTCCTCCATTGATCAAGGATTTCGGTCTTTTGGAAGTATCATGATCATCCAATAAGAAGGGTTTCAATTTATTCAAATGAACGATTTGAACACCTATTGATTCTAACAACTGATTGCGGAGTTGATCATTCGGACCTTTCAATTCATAGATGTGGATCTCGGACCTATGAATGGGGGTATTCCCGATACTCACAAAGAAAAGGGGAAGTGACTTGGACAAAAAGAGAAGTGACTTGGACAAAAAGAAACGAAGTGACTTGGACAAAAAGAAACGAAGTGACTTAGACAAATCTTGTTTGTCTATAACCTCGGACCAATCAATCGAATATTGATTAATACGTAACCGATCGAACACTACTTGAAAATGGTTCTTCTGTTCAGAAAGGAAATGTTCCAAATGTTCCTGGAAATTCTTGCTCCCATTGGACCATTTGTATCTATATACATCAGGATCCCGATTCATGGATCTCCCGGTTCGAGAAATAAGAGGATCAAACCATTTCTTCTGACTCTTTTTCAAATTCGATAAATGTTGGTTGATCGTATATTTCATTATAGTTATATGATTCAGAGTATCATTTCCTATTTGATCCCTTTGAATTCCATATTCGAAGTTGTGATCGGATCTATTCATTAAAAAGAATCGATTAGATACATTTCTTATGTACCCATAGATTTGAATCAGATTTCGGATCAATCTATATTGATTGACTGCCTCCATTATGTTGTTGCTAGCAAATACCGCTGTTTTTCGTTTTGGATCTTCCAAATCATTCCCGCAGTAGATCCGGGCCGATTTTTTTCTGATCCTTCGATAAAAAGATTCATTCTCTTCATAAAAAAGAGGAGGTAGAACCAATAAAGATTTCTTTTTCGATTCATCTCTGGAGTTGAATACCTGATTCAAGAATTTTTTTTGATCCAACCCGTAGGAATCAATAGAAAAGGCAAATCTCCTATGATACACCAGATCCGGCTCGGTTATTGATAGAGTGAATAGATCTGCCATTTCTTGAAATCTCTCTTCTGATTCAAAATCGTGGTGTAACGTGTATCCCCTTTTGTTCCGGTCATGGAATAGATGAAATAAATCAAAAAATGGATTTTTGTTCAAGAATGAAATAGGATGAATTGAGACGGTATTTTGTAAATACGTAATTATCTTGAATATATCAACCATTTCCTTATTTTCCGCTCGCCTGGAAGGGACAAAAGAAACATCTTGTTTTTTCTTCAAAAATTTCTGATCTCTGGTGGACCTCTCAATAGGATTCGAACCCAGATGAAGTTCTGACCATCTGTCAGAGAAAAAAGAAC